AGAAATTGGACAAGTAAGAAAATTTCTCGTTCAGTTACGCACTTACTTAAAAACGAATAAACCGCAGTTCCAAGAAATAATATCCTCTACCAAGACATTAACCACTGAAGCAGAAAGCTTTTTGCAAGAAGGTATTCAAGAGCAACTCGAACGTTTTTTACTTCAGGAGAAATTATAAAAAAAGAAAAGGATCATTCTTATTTTGGATTCTTTAGTCAATTTTATTCTTTAATTAAAATTCAATTTTTTAAAAATTCTATAACTAGAAGTATATTAAGTTAAGTATATATAATAGAAAGAAGTATATAACTAATATCTGTTTAATATTTAATCTTAAAGCATTCAGAATTTCTTTCTTATTCTATTTATTTCTTATCTTTTTTCTAAATAGAAGCAAAAAATATTATATATAATATATAGAAATGGAAATAATAGATAAATATCAATATATTTATATCTATATTGATATTGCGTCCAATAGGATTTGAACCTATACCAAAGGTTTAGAAGACCTATGTCCTATCCATTAGACAATGGACGCTTTTCGCTTTTTTTTACTTTAAATAAAAAAAAAAAAATGTGCTAAATCTTTTTAGCAATTGTGTATTGAAGTGAATTCAATACACAATTGCTATTAGACAATTCTAATAGAGAAAATTATCTCTAATAAAAAGGGGCAATTTCGAATTTAGAGCGGGTAGCGGGAATCGAACCCGCATCGTTAGCTTGGAAGGCTAAGGGTTTTAGTCGACGTCGATTGATCATTTTTATATTTTTAACGTCTCTAATTCAAAACCGAACATGAAACTTTGGTTTCATTCGGCTCCTTTATGCTGAATGGAGAAATTCCCAAATAAAAAAAGACGGGAACGAAATAAAAATCAAAATTTGATCCATAACATCTATGTTAGCTTTTTTTTTCCGTATGGGTGTTTTCACAGAAAATTTTGCTTTCTAGATGATCCTTCTAGAAGATAGAAAAGGCGAACTCAAAAAATCTTTCTAGTTACTTCGTTCTTTATTTCTATTTAACGGAATCCTTAGGAAAAGTATTTTGTTTCCACCGAGCTAAAACAATATAATATGTCGATGTCTTTAGTAAACCAAAGTTCTCGTTTAATAGCTATTTTGCTTCAATTTTTTATATACCAAACAATGAATAGAACTGAAGATTTAGTTACGATTAGAAAGAAACTTTTCTAGCTTTATCCATGGATCCTCTTGTTATACTTATTGAATTGTAAATAGTCATTCAAAAATTATGTTTCGGAATTTCATAATCCAAATTGAGAATTGATTAGAGTCTTTGGATACAAATTACGAGAATCTATAATCTTCCTTGAATCTTTCATTGAAAGGTAAAGGACTAAATCCTTTTAAGAAATAAAGTTTTTGATCGGAAGATTAATCAAACCGAGAGACCCTTTAACTATTAAAGGGGTTAAACGAACGAATCACACTTTTACCACTAAACTATACCCGCTACAATACAATTATTGCATATAAATTGACCTTTTGTCGAACAAAGTAATCGGGAGTGTAATAAAAAAAATCTGAAAAAAAATTCGAAAATTCTAACGTAGACTTAATAAAATTAGTAAAAGCGGATTCCTTTTTTTTTTTTTTTGAGATTTTTTTTGTCTAAAAATCCATCGGATGAGTCTTTTTAACAAAAAAAGGCCCGGCTGGGGACTGACCAGGCCAGGCTATTAAAATAAAAAAGATCTTTTACTTGTGTTTGGACGAGACAAAATAAAAAAAGGATTCTCTATTTCTATTATTGTGGTTTTCTTTATTTCTCTTTCGAGTTCGAGCCTTTTCTTTATCTAATCTTTATCTACATTTTTTATGTAAATAGAATTACTGAGAAAGTTCTCTAAAAAAGTTCTATAAAAAAAGTTCTATAAAAAAAGTTCTATAATAGTAATATATATATATATATTATTTATATATAAATAGATGAAAAATATATTTATATAATAAAAAAAAAATGATATATAATAAAATATAGAAAATTAAAAAATAAAATATAAAATATATATATTATAAAGAATAATCTATACAAAAAAAGAAAGCTTTTTAAGAATAAAGTGGAGACGGGTTTTTTCAAGCCTTTTTTTTGTCTAATGGAACTTAAATAAGTATCCCTTTTCGATTAGGAGAGATGGCTGAGTGGACTAAAGCGTTGGATTGCTAATCCATTGTACGAGTTAATCGTACCGAGGGTTCGAATCCCTCTCTTTCCCTTTCTCATGTGTAATAGATAAAATCCTAATAAAATTCGAGCATTTCCACTAATTAAATAAAGCAATAAAAAATCTTTGTTTTTTATTCTTCACGTCCCGGATTACGTCCTGGATCATTAGATAGGAATCCAAATATGAAGAGAGAAACAAAGAATATAACTACAGTGTATACAAAAAGTTTGAGAGTAAGCATTACATAATCTCCAAGATCTTACTTAAAAAAAAAAAAGAGAATAGATTCTCTATTTTTATACCAAATATCTAATTTTGATACCAATAAATCAAGTGATTTCTTTTTTTTCTAGAAAAAAAAAGTTTCAGAAAGTCGTTTGTAATAAGATAATAGTCGAGTCTTTCATATTCAAACAGATTTGCATACCATATTTTTTTTTGATGAACTATAATCTAATTAGGTTCTTTCATTTAGGGAAAAGAGGATAAAATTTAGGAAATAGAATGATCCAGATTTAGTATGGCTACAAAAAAAAATTCAATGTTTGAATTGAGAGTTCGTTCATACGTCAAGATTTTTTTGATCTTTTGAATTGTTGGAAGAATAAAAACAGTGAATTTTTCTAAGACAGTATTAAGAATTTCATCGAAAACTTACAGCTGCTTGCCAAACAAAGGCTAAGAGAAGAAAGAAAAGAGGTATTACGGGCATAACATCTACGATTGGATTCAAAAAGGCGTAGGCCTCCGGCAATTTGGCGACTAAAAAAGTGCTTGAAAAAAGGGCAGAATTTAAACAAATACAGATCAAATTAAATATATTAAGCATAACAAAAATTGGTGTTCTTGTGGATAATTTCATTTTGATTGAGTTATTAATATATTTTTTATATAAGGAAAAAAATAAAGAAATATAGTCTAAAAAGACTTTGTTGAACTTACTCAATCAAAAATTCTTTCATTCTCTTCTGAGAATTAAAGAAATAATATTTTCATACAATATCTTAATTGAATTCTATGTAATGATCAATAAAGTAAGTTTGATTTGCTATCTACACGTGTCAAAACTCTAGCACCAATGTAATATATATTTAATTTGGGCTGAAATTGAATTGACGAACAACCAATAGCAATATTACTCTTTTAGTAGTCTTGAATAAAAATCGAAATGGGGCGTAGCCAAGCGGTAAGGCAACGGGTTTTGGTCCCGCTATTCGGAGGTTCGAATCCTTCCGTCCCAGAGTACAGTCATTACGGAATCAATCTTCTATTGCCTTTGGTACACCATCTTTCTCTTTCTGTTTCAAAATCCAATATTTTTTTTAAATAAAATATGGAAACGACAAGAAGAATCCACTTATTTTTCATCATTTCAACCGAAGTCAAAAAAATATATTTGCTTTTTTTATTTGTGTGTGATGCGGGTTAAGTAAGGTAGAACCGTAGATTCTAAGAGTTTTAATAAAAATAAAAAAAAAAATCTATATTTATATAAATATAGATTTCTATTCAAATTTGGATTTTACATATATAAAATCTAATATGGGATTCATTTGAATTCTGACTGAACCTTTTACGCGTAAATTCACTATTCCATTAATAGAGAAAGAAAAAGTATAGATTACGATATACTGACTGAACTATACTATGACTATTCATGATTCCATAATTGAATCAATTACACAAACTCGAGGAATGTTATGGTAAAACTTCGTTTAAAACGATGTGGTAGAAAGCAACGTGCGACTTGAATTGAAGGACATCATCGGCTGTGGATTTTTTGATCCGCCACTTTTATATAGGCATATAGGTGCTCTTGGCTCGACATTTTGTGTTCTATTTTACTAGAGTCCTACACTTTTTTGGAATATAAAAAAGAGTACAGGATGGAGCTCGAGGAGAATAGAAAGCTTTTAGTCCTTTCGCAGGAGTAAGGATCTAGGGTTAGTGCGAATCAATAAGTTGGAACAACTTCGTAAGTTTTTTTTTATATTGAAAAAAAAGTCCTTTCAAGCAATTTTACAATGGAAAAGGAAATTTTCTTAAAATTGAAAAATTCTTTGAAACAAAAGTCTATCATGCGTGAATCAAGCGTTTGTATGATTCTTTGATAGAAAGAAAAGAAATCATAAACAAAATAAGGGGCTTGTTGCTGCCCTTTTTTAATAAAACGATTCAAGATCACCGAAGTCATGTCTAAACCCAAAGATTCAAAGTAAGGATAACGAATCCGGAAACAAGGAAATCCCGTTTTCAATTGTTTGAACAACTAGATCAGAATGCAGAATCCAAATTTATTCGAAAAATGAGACAAACAAAAAAAGGGTTAGAGACTACTCAATAAAAAGAGTACTTAAGGATTCTCTGTTGAGATATTTGAGAGTTATTTAACTTGAGTTACGAGAGTACGAATGGTACGAATGAATGCTTTTTATGAAAAAAAATAGTTAGGGTTTCAATACTGGCTAATTTATTTAATGTTTTTATTAATCTATTTAATATTTGAATTTGATACAGAGAGTTAACTTCTACTCATTGACTTTTTTTCTCGAGCCGTACGAGGCCAAAGCCTCTTATACGTTTCTAGGGGGGGTATTATTCAATATACATCTATCCCAATGAGCCGTTTATTGAATCGTTGCAATTGATGTTCGATCCCGAAGAGAAGGAAGAGATCTTCGGAAAGTGGGTTTTTATGATCCGATAACTAATAAAACTTATTTTAATCTTCCTGCTATTCTCGATTTCCTTAAAAAAGGCGCTCAACCAACAAGAACAGTTCATGATATTTCAAAGAAGGCAGGGATTTTTACGGAATTAAGTCTTAATAAAACGAAATTTAATTAATGAAATATAAAAAAGAGGATGTGAAAGACTCGTATATAGCTTGGTATCAAATTTTATCTACTCTTTTCTTTCCTCCTCTTTCGCTTCCATCATATTTATTTTGATTTATTAGAATTTCGATTTCTTATTAGTATTCCTACTAAGGTACGAATACTAAAAAATACCCTGCTAACAACTACTATGTTTTATAATCATAAACAAATTTATAAAAAGAATTTTGGATCTATAGAAATTCGAATTTTTGTATAAATACAAAATAATACTGCATAGAAAATAATATATTAATATATTATTTTCTAAATATATATTACATCGATATGAATAATTTATTCATTATTCATAAAAAATTAAAGGCCATAAACATGGGTCTAAAAAAGTATAAAAAGATTTGAGATTACCCTAACTGGCTTAGTTTTCATTCATTGTATAAACTAACAAACCAAGGGGTTAAGCTCTTTTATTTCTTTTTTCTAGTCTTTTCGCTATATGAAAAATTCACAATCATATTGACAACAGTGTATCGACCAAATATAATTCTCTCATAGAGAAATAGATCCATTTATCCCTGACGCACACATGCCTGGATTTTTCTTTTTTTTTTTTATTCTGTTTGTATCTACATATTTGCAGTACTTTCTTTTTTTGTTTTTTGGGGTTGCTAACTCAACGGTAGAGTACTCGGCTTTTAAGTGCGACTAGCATCTTTTACACATTTGTATGAAGAAAAGGATTCGTCCAGATCTGCGGTAGAGTTTGTAAGACCACGACTGATCCTAAAAGGAATGAATGGAAAAAATAGCATGTCGTATCAAGGGAGAATTCAGATAAATTTTTTTTTGCTTTCCTGATCGGTACAACCTTGTTTTCGGTGTCGAAAAAAAAAAAGGAATTCCAATTTGGGTCTAGTGAATAAATATAAATGGATGGATAAAAAACCTGTTTTCCCGATTCCAGAAAAAAAAAAGAAACGAGCTTCCATTCGTAATTTGAAAAATTACCCGATCTAATTAAATGTTAAAAATAGATTAGTGCCTAATACGGGTATGGGAAGGGATTTTTTTCTTGCGTGTTATTATCAATTTTTTCAGGAGTCCTAATTATTTTTTTCCCTAGTCCGTTTGGGTTAGGTTGGAGATGGATGTGTAAAAGAAGCAGTATATTGATAAAAATATATATATTTCCAAAATCAAAAGAGCGATTAGGTTAAAAAAAATAAAGGATTTCTAATCATCTTGTTTTGTTATTCTATAATATAACGAACAGAAACCTATTAAAGATAGAGAATCCGATTAGCAGTCTACCTGTTTATGAGGTATCTATTGCTTTCGTAGTCTAATACCTTATTTTGACTGTATCGCACTATGTGTCATTTGAGAACTCAAGAAAATAAAGACTTTACTTTCAGTTCAAATTGAATTTCAATCCAAATGGAGAAATTTCAAGGATATTTAGAGTTCGATGGGGCTCGGCAACAGAGTTTTCTATATCCACTTTTTTTTCGGGAGTATAGTTATGTACTTGCTTATGATCATGGTTTAAATAGATTAAATAGAAATTGCTCTATTTTCTTGGAAAATGCGGATTATGACAAAAAATATAGTTCACTAATTGTGAAACGCTTAATTTTGCGAATGTATCAACAGAATCCTTTGATTATTCCCACTAAGGATTTGAACCAAAATCCCTTTTTTGGGCATACCAATCTTTTCTATTATCAAATGATATCTGTTTTATTTGCAGTGATTGTAGAAATTCCATTTTCCCTAAGATTAGGATCCTCTTTCGAAGGAAAACAATTAAAAAAATCTTATAATTTACAATCAATTCATTCAATATTTCCCTTTTTAGAAGACAAATTATCACATTTTAATTATGTGTTAGATGTACTAATACCTTACCCCATCCATCTAGAAATCTTGGTTCAAACCCTACGTTACCGGGTCAAAGATGCCTCTTCTTTGCATTTTTTTCGGTTCTGTCTATACGAGTATTGCAATTGGAAGAATTTTTATAAAAAAAAAAAATCAATTTTGAATCCAAGATTTTTCTTGTTCTTATATAATTCTCATGTATGTGAATACGAATCTATCTTTTTTTTTCTACGTAAGCGGTCTTCTCATTTACGATCGACATCTTATGAAGTCCTTTTTGAGCGAATTTTATTCTATGGAAAAATACAACACTTTTTCAAAGTCTTTGTTAATAATTTTCCGGCGATCCTGGGGTTGCTCAAGGATCCGTTCATACATTATGTTAGATATCACGGAAAATGCATTCTGGCAACAAAGGATACGCCGCTTCTGATGAATAAATGGAAATATTATTTTGTTAAGTTATGGCAATGGTATTTTTCCGTATGGTTTCAATCGCAAAAGGTCAAGATAAATCAATTATCTAAAGATAATTTAGAGTTTCTGGGTTATCTGTCAAGTTTGCGATTAAATCCTTTAGTGGT